GAAGAGTTTGAGAGTAAGCATTACAAAATCTCCAAGATAAGTTTGAGGAAAGGGGGAATAGATTATCCATTTTTAGACCACGTATTATACTCTATTTTTACACCAAACCAATAAATATAAATGAAGTGGTTTATAGATAAAGAAATAATTTGTAGAAATGTCTAATAAAAATAAGATTCTTTCAATATCCAAATTATCTTTCATACCCACCAATTTATTATTACAATTAGTTATTGTGGGGGACCCACTAAGGTCCTTGTTCACTGGAAATGGAAGGTCAAAATGATTAAATGAAATGATTCAGATTCATCGCGCCTATCGAAGAATTTCGATGTTTGAATCGAGGGTTCTTAAAATAAGACTTATCTGATCTTATAAATTGTTAGAATTTCTTTTTTTAGTGAATAAATCCTGAATGTTTAAATGTTTATGGGACAGTATTCAAATTAAAGATCTCATCGAAAACTTACAGCAGCTTGCCAAACAAGGGCTAAGAGAAAAAAGAGCACAGGTATGACTGGCATAAAATCTATGATTGGATTGAAAAAAGCGTAAGCCTCGGGTAATTTAGCAAAGAAAAAACTACTCGAATGAAGGGCAGAATTAAGACAGATACTGATCAAACTAAAGATATTAAGCATAACAAAACATTTCATTCTTGAGGATAAATTGTATTTTGATTGAGTTATCGATATAAGGGAAAAATGAAGAAAGTGAAAAAAAAAATCCTGCTTTTTTTGACGCACCCAATCAAAAATCCTTACATTCTCACACGAAAATAGAAGGAACCATACTTTCATACAATATCTTAATTGAATTCTATATAATGATCAACAAATTCAATTTAATTTTACAACTACACGTGTAAAATCCTAGCAACAATCTAATGGATTGCATTCATAGTGGGGTGGGAATTGACGAACGACCAATACCTATATTAGTGTTTATTAGCGTTGCATAAAAATAAAAATGGGGCGTAGCCAAGTGGTAAGGCAGCGGGTTTTGGTCCCGCCATTCGGAGGTTCGAATCCTTCCGTCCCAGAGCATCCCGGTTTTCTCATAATATAGTTAAAGAATGTTCTTAATAATTTTCTAAATCTTCTATTTGTGATTGAGGTAAGATGGGAACGGGGATGAATGTATAATATAATTCAAAAAAAAAAAAGAATGGGCTCTTCCGCGTATGCATGTCTGGCTCATAGTCATATTGAAGTTACTTAGATAAACCTTACGTCCTATATTTATTTAGATTTAATTTGTTTTATTTCACTTTGCTGCATTCTTAATCGAAATGTGAAAGAAAAACCTCTATATTCCCCAACTTCCTATGGATTACATTACTATGTTCCGATTGGGCCAATGACTATTCATGATTCCATATTGAATCAATTCCATACCGGTTCCAATTGAGAGGAATGTTATGGTAAAACTTCGTTTAAAACGATGTGGTAGAAAGCAACGTGCGACTTGAAGGACATGATCGGTTGTGGATTTTTGTATCCATCATTTTTATATAAGGTGCTCTTTACTCGACATAATTTGTTCTGTTCTACTATAACTCCTATTTAGTTTTAGTTCTGTTGTAAGTAAATAGTACACAGTGGAGCTCGAGAAGAAATGATTGATTCATTTCTCAGAGGCAAGGATCTAGGGTTAGTGTCAATCAATAAGTTGTTTCAACTTCGTAAGTATATCTTTGATATAGAAATTGAAAGGATCCAATTCCTATAAAAGTGACTTTTGGATTCAAAATTTTTATTGGAATTGAGAAAAACTATTTTGATCAAAAGTGTATCACATGGGAATCAATCGTTCGTATGATTCTTCGATAGAAAGAAATAAAAAAAAAAGGTATGTTGCTGCCTTTTTGAAACGATTAAGGATCACCGAAGTAATGTCTAAACCCAACGATTCAAAACAAAGATAAAGGATCTCGTAACAAGAAAACGCCCTTTCAATTGTCTCAACAATTCAATTGGAGCCAAATCAAATTAAAGAATCAAAAAATTTGATTAGAAACGAGACAAAAAGAGGTTTAGAGACAGCTCAATAAACGAAATGCCAAGGCTCTAAGGAGTTTCCTTTTAACTCTTTGAGAATTATCCAACTTGAGTTATAAGTACGAATGATTTTTTGGGAAAAGCGGGAAGGAAGAAGAATAAACGAATCAAATCATAGTCTAATTTATTTGATTTGAGGATTTTAGAGATCTATTTGTCACTCTATTCTATCACTCTATAATAGAAAGAGACATAAATTCTAAATCTATAGAAATTCATTCTTTATAGAGCCGTACGAGGATAAAACCTCCTATACGTTTCTAAGGGGGGCATTGTTCATCTACATCTATCCCAATGAGCTATCTATCGAATCGTTGCAATTGATGTTCGATCTCGAAGAGAAGGAAGGGATCTTCGGAAAGTGGGTTTTTACGATCCGATAAAGAGTCAAACTTATTTAAACGTTCCCGCTATTCTATATTTCCTTGAAAAAGGCGCTCAACCTACAGGAACCGTTCATGATATTTCAAAGAAGGCAGAGATTTTTAAGTAACCTCGCGTTAATTTAATTAAAAATTAAACGAAATAGAAATAAAAGTATAAAAGTATTGAAAAAAAAAAGAATTAACGACAAAAAGATTTTCTATGTGATATGGGAGGGATAGAAAAAAGATCGAGTGAGTAGATGAACTAAGAGGATCCATAAAATTATAGGATTCTCCTCAATCCGGTGGTTGAAACTCCACAAAAAAAGAAAAAAAGTCTAGCCTGCTTATTGTACCTTGACGGATATTGAATAAACTCGCGATTTTTTTCTTATCCTTAGTTATTTCTTTTATCCACTATTCACCCAAACTTTTTATTATCTATGTAGTGCCAATCCAACACAAGTCTTTTTTTTTTTTTTCTTGACGTTCATATTGACAATAGTGTATGGAATAAATATAATTCCATCGTGGATAAATAGATCTATTTATCTCCGACCCCCCCAAAAAAAGTTTTATTTTTTCTTTTACTTATAGAAATCTAAAATTTTTCTTTTTTTTTTCTTGTGTTTCTAGTTTAATGTTTTGATGGGGTCGCGCAATCCAATCTCGTTATTTTGATTCCGATCGTATCTACACACCAAAATTACATTAATTCGGGTTGCTAACTCAACGGTAGAGTACTCGGCTTTTAAGTGCGGCTAGAATCTTTTACACATTTGGATGAAGGAACGAATTCGTCCATACCGTTGGTAGAGTTTGTAAGACCACGACTGATCCTGAAAGGGAACGAATGGAAAAAACAGCATGTCGTATCAATGAAGAACTCTAAGAGTACTTCCTCCTTACCGGATCAGTACAAAAATAGAAATTACTAGTGGGTCGAGTAAATAAATGGATAGAGCCATAGGGCTCCAATTATAGGGAAACAAAAAGCAACGAGCTTCTGTTCTTAAATTCGAATGATTTCCCGGTCTAATTAGACGTTAAAAATATATTAGTACCTGATGCGGAAAAAGGTTCTCCCATAACCATACTAAGTGGATTCTCTATTTTTTTTATGAATCCTAATTATTAACTATATCCCTCTTCTAGAGTGGAGGCGAATGTGTAGAGGAAACGGTATATTGATAAACAGAATTGATTCTAAAGTCAAAAGAGCGATCGGGTTGCAAAAATAAAGGGTTTCTAACAATTTCCATATCCTAATAACAAACACAAAGCAATTGGATGGAAAAAGGGAGAATCCGTTGATTAGCTTATCTGTCTCCAGGGTTTTTATTTATTTATTTTTTTTTTGACTATATACCTTGTTTTGACTGTATCGCACTATGTATCATTTTATATGATAGCCCAAGAAATCCCCTGCCCTTGGTTAAAATCTATTTTAAAATGGAAGAGTTACAAGGATATTTAGCAATAGATAGATCTCGACAACAAGACTTCCTATATCCACTTCTATTTCAGGAGTATATTTATGCACTTGCTCATGATCATGGTTTAAATGGATCGATTCTTTATGATTCTATCGATAATTTAGGTTATGACAATAAATTCAGTTCACTGATTGTGAAACGTTTAATTACTCGAATGTATCAACAGAAGCCTTTGGTTATTTTTGATAATGATTCTCAACAACATAAATTTGTGGATCATAAGAATCATTTTTATTCTCAAATGATATCAGAGGGCTGTGCAATCATTGTGGAAATTCCATTTTCACTGCAATTAATATCTTCCCTAGAAGGGAAAAAAGAAATAGCAAAATCTAAAAATTTACGATCAATTCATTCAGCATTTCCCTTTTTAGAGGATAAATTATCGCATTTAAATCATGTATTGGATATACTAATACCCCACCCCATCCATCTGGAACTTTTGATTCAACCCCTTCGCTGTTGGATACAAGATATCCCCGCTTTGCATTTATTGCGATTCTTTCTTTATGAGTTTCAGAATTGGAATAATCTTATTACTCAAAAACAGAAATATATTTCGGTTTTTTCAAACGAGAATCGAAGATTATTCTTGTTCCTATATAATTTTCATGTATATGAATGCGAATCGATATTCCCCTTTCTCCGTAAACAATCTGCTCATTTACGATCAACATCTTCTAGCGCCTTTCTTGAGAGAACACATTTTTTTGGAAAAATAGAACATTTTTTGGTAGTTTTTCGTAATGATTTTCACACCATCCTCTGGGTTTTCAAGGACCTTTTCATACATTATGTCAGATATCAAGGAAAAGCTATTCTGGCTTTAAAGGGAACTCCTCTTCTGATGAATAAATGGAAGTATTACCTTATAAATCTCTGGCAATATAATTTCGACTTGTGGTCTCAACCAGATAGGATTCATATAAACCAATTATACAACCATTCCCTCGATTTTTTGGGCCATCTTTCAAGTGTACGACTAAAGCCTTCTGTGGTTAGGAGTCAAATGTTAGAAAATTCATTTATTATAGATATTGCTATAAAAAAGTTTGATACTATAGTCCCAATAATTACTT